TCTTTTATCAACGGTTCCACCAATTGATATGTTTCCACAAATAATTGAAATTCAATTTCTTGATCTGTATCTTCAATTTTTGGAAACTTATAAAGTTCTTCTGTTAAGCCTCGATCCATGAACCCACAAAATCCTTCAAATTGTATCTGATTCAACCCAGGTATTGTAGACATTTCCCCATTTTTATCCCCGAGCATTTTATTTTGAATTTCCCATTTATCAAAAAAATCCCATTCTTTTCTCATTCTTCATCGAATCATATGAATCGATCTAATAATGATGGAATTGAATTTCTATTCTGTTTACTGAATCACATGAAATTTTATCCAACTCCATATACCATATAATATATATGGAATGTATGAAATATGAAATGCGTATGAACGGAAGAAGAAAGATTCTACTCAAATTTGAATTTCTATTTATAACAAACAGATACAAATGGAAAAGAATTGATAAATGCCATTTAGCTTTACGGAGTTTTGTATAGAATATCAAAAAAAAGAATTCAATTTCTACCATTATTATGATATTACATATTCCAATCCGATTGAATACCAGAAAAATGAAATGAATTCCTGATTTGATCTGTTCGTTGAGATAAAGACAAAATAATCATAAAATATATATAGAGGGAGAGTTGATTTTTCTAGCACTTAAATTTTTCATAGATTCTATTGTTCAAAAAATGATTCGCAGAGAAGAGAGAGGTTTTTACCCACTTTTTAGTTTTTTAGTAGAATAGTTAGAATATGATTGAAGTGCGTACGAAAAGAGGGCTTGTATTTATTAAACATGTGCCGATATAGCATTTCTGTTTCTATATGTCTTTCTCCTCTTTTCTTTTTATTCCATTATAACTCTCTAGTGGAGAGGCGTGCTCTATCAAAAATTCGATTTTTTCTTTAATCTATTCAATGAAAAATGGAAACACGATAATTTCTTGCTGATTCCCTATGGACATCATATCTAACTTATGTTCTGGGGTTTCCATATACTCATAATTGCTGTTATATTATAATTGCAATTAAGAAAGTTTTTTTATTGAAAAAAAAATCAATACAGATTAGTTATGTATCCGTTTTGATTTTCTTATATCATTAGAGAAAGACAAGTGAAGAAGAATCGTCCATAAATTTGCATTCAATAGTTAAAGGTTCCAATTTGTCCTGAATTTTCACTTTTGTAGCCGAAAATCCACATTTTCTTTTTCAATAGAAAAGAAAAAAAAGAAAGGGAAAGTTTTTAGATATTGTGTGTCTTGAGATACTATAACCAATCGAAGGTATGGATCCAATCTAAAAATAAAAAAGGAGGAATTTCTTTTAGGCAAGGGATTAACGAAAAAAAGGAATTCAACACAGAAAGTACAATAATAAATAAAGGGGGGGCTACTCTCATTTTTTTGTTTGTAGCCTTTTGGCGACATGGCCGAGCGGTAAGGCGGGGGACTGCAAATCCCTTATTCCCCAGTTCAAATCCGGGTGTCGCCTGATCAACAAAAAACTCGAAATCCTCTATTCTGTTTTGCTGATATAACTCGACAAATTTTCTCCAGCAAAAAGAAGTGTAAGAAAAGGACTCTTGATACTTTCTTGATTCTAAACTTCCGACGGTTTTGTTTTCTAAAGTGTTGTAAATCCTTACGTCTAGTATTCAAGGAAAACCTAGAGAAGTGGAAGGGAATCAGTAAATCTTGATATGGTAGACACTCCATTAGTAGTGGAGCGCCTACTAGCGGAGTCCTGAATTAGATTGGATAGCGGGAGTGTCTAATTACCTAATTAATGGTTGGAGAAGGGTTGGAAGATACTTTGTATACGGACTGATGAAAGTCTCTGAGTGTTCAGGCATCCAATCAATATTAGATTGGATGGATAATTGGCTTTTACTTAATGAGGGACAACAAAATAAAGAATAAGTCTTATTATTGCTACGTGTTAGTAACATTCTTTTGATACTTCCAAAAGTCTTACTGCGTATTTTGCTTGTGCTTAATGGTTCTGGATTTTACTAGAAATCGATTTTACTAGAAATCATATAAGAGCTTGTTATAAGCGGATTTATTGAAGTGTTTCATCAACGGTGGTGTGTCAGAATCCCCTTTTCTTTTTGACTCTGCGCCGGTAATTCGACTATTATTAGTGAATAATAATGGAAAAATGCCTTCATATTTGTTTCATATTCATAGAGATAGGGGACATAATACACATGGATATAGTAAGTCTTGCTTGGGCTGCTTTAATGGTAGTCTTTACATTTTCCCTTTCACTCGTAGTATGGGGAAGAAGTGGACTCTAGGGGTACTCCTAATTGGGTTGAGGAATCAAAACGTATCAATTGTTTTCTAGATCGTTTTGCAAAGCCTTTTTTTAACTGTTTTATTAGTCTTCATTTCGAAACTCTTGGATTCTAGTGGAGTAATGTATTCTATGAATAATATAGATGAATAATACCTTTTCAATCAAAATCAAACAAACATTTCAATAATTCCCATGTTCGTATTTCGAAACTAAACTAAAAGGGATACGGATGATAGGCAATTTATTAAAAAAAAAAAAAGATCCTAAATTTTCTATTTCGATAAACCAGCTCTTACCAGAGTTATAGATGGACAATGAGGGACAAGGAACCCCCCTTTTTTTCTGTATTTGCTTGTTTTTATTTCCTTCCCTCTTTACTCTTACTGTTCAACGAGAAAAGAAAGTAGTTCTTTTATTTAATAAGATCTTGCCTTAGTGTGGTTCCATATTGCGCATTTACCCCTTGTTTTATTATTTTAGGACTTTGTTTGATTTATGCTATACTTTATTGACTCATTTCATATCATGGATCAAAGAAAAGAGGTTAAATTTTAAATGGGTAGGCCCTTTTTCGAAACGAAATACGAAGAAAAGTTACCATAGAACTCTTTGGATCATCTGTCAACTGCTCAATCAATTACTTCTTTGGAATGTTAAAAAAAAAAGATTACTTTATTTTCTTTTTTTTATTAAATTAATAAATTAATATATGCTTATTCCATTCCATTTTTCCTGCATTTCTGATTGTTTTCAATATGGATCTCGGTATCCATCAAAACAATCAAATCCATGAAATGAAGGAATTAGAAAATCGTAAGACTTGCCTTTCGATTATTTCAGATTGAATTGATTGAAATCAACACAAATAAAATGAAGAAATAAAATTGAGATACTATGTACATTCCATATATTTAATTGATATCGACATGTATGAAGATACATATTGTAGATTCATCTATTGTATCTTTATACATTACAATAATAGATAGTATGGTAGAAAGATTCATATTTTTTTCTACCATACTATCGAGTTTTATAGGATACTGCTGATTCTAGTCATTCATTTTATTTTAAGACGTGAAATTGGAATCCTTTTTTTCTTAAATCCTTGATAATGATAAAGGGTCAAGTTTCATTCAAATTAATCACTTTGACTGACAGTTTTTACGTATATTATAAGTAAAAAAGCGGTAGGAACTAGAATGAACAGCGCAGTAGCAATAAATGCGAGAATATTTACTTCCATAATTTCATTGTTTTTTTTTACTTCGCAATAGCTCGGGATTTAATCCCATAGAGATGAGAAATTTGTCGCTTGTAAATTCAATGCAATGACTTACATTTCAATTTCAATGACATCGAATCAGATCGGATCAATATCATGAATAACAATATCTAAGCGATTCACCGTCGAGAATTGAATAGAATAGTATAACATAGGAAGATCTTTTATCCACACCGAATACAAATTTTGATTCCTGGTCCAATCAAAAGAATTCCTTTATTTATATATATTCTTTTCCCCCCTTTCTTTTCAATAATCTACCGCCTTCCTTGTACAATCATCTGATAATGTATCATCTGACTGCTTTTCCACTTCCACCGTTTACAAATAGTTTACAAATAAACCCCAACAAAAAAATAGAAAGGAAAAAAAGAAATAAAACTAAAGGATATCGTTGGGAATGAAATTCTGTCATTTGTGTCTCCTTTCACAGAAAATGGAGGGATGAATTGATGTATTTTTTTTTATTGTATCCGTCGGGACTGACGGGGCTCGAACCCGCAGCTTCCGCCTTGACAGGGCGGTGCTCTGACCAATTGAACTACAATCCCAGGGAAATAAAGATAAAGTGTACAGCATAGATATTCTTATGATTTCATTTAAGCCATTTTCTATTTCGATTTTGGATTCGAATCGCCGTGTTGTAACAAACAAAGGCGCGGGTGATATATTGATATCCGTACGGGTATGCACCTTAGTGAGGGCGACGCGGATTACTGGTTACTAGTAATCCTTTCATTATTGTCAAATCAATCGATAATCAATTTGAAAATGAAAAAAAAGGGTCTTTTTTCTTTACTTTACTCTTTCTTTTCATTCAACTTTTTACTTAAACTTAATGATCCTGATATGAATCTAGATCGTTATCAAGTTCAGAATTTATGGGAACAAATAAATAGAACAAATAAAAAACAAATAGCGGTAGGGATGGATAGATCAGAAAATTGGACTTTTTTTATTCTTCCCTTTTTTGTTTGGCTTTTCTGGAAAACAAAATACAAAAAAATGGTTATATCGTTTTATGTTATGGCGGATCAGCGAATTATTGGGCCGAGCTGGATTTGAACCAGCGTAGACATATTGCCAACGAATTTACAGTCCGTCCCCATTAACCGCTCGGGCATCGACCCAGGAAGAATCAATTCTAGGTTTATTGATAATCCACGATCAACTTCCTTTCGTAGTACCCTACCCCCAGGGGAAGTCGAATCCCCGCTGCCTCCTTGAAAGAGAGATGTCCTGAACCGCTAGACGATGGGGGCCTATTTGCTTGACCCACATCATACAATGCTCATAGTATGAACAGTTTTTTGAAATTGTCAATATAATGGAACGATATGACGAGATCCGAAAGCTTTTTCCATCTTTTATGATTTTCCATTTTGTATTCGTGATTTATACTCATAAATCAT